AAATTTTTTTTTAAATACTTCAAATAATTTAAATGATACTTTTTCAATAACTGTTAAAAACTGGGTTTCTAGAAATCAATTTAATACTTTAAAATCTTTAACTTTTCAACAGAAAAGATTAATCATTTATCCGTATTCTTTATCGAATAATTTATTGAAAGAAGCTCTATTACGAATGGGGTTTAAATTCATTTTGACTAATGAAATTAAAAAAGCAAATTTAATAATTGGATTAAAAAAACATTTGAGACAAAATTTTAAATTAATAACTTTCGCAAAACAAAAAAAGATCCCAATTTATGCACTAAACCAAATTAGTCTTTATCAAATAACAAAACTTGGTCAATTTCTTATTTTGTAACACGATTTAAAAATTTAAATAATTAAATTTTATTTCCTATTTCAGTCATACTAAAAAATTAAAAACTTCTAAAAAATAATTTCTAATTCATTTATTAGAAGTTTTACTCCTTACTCAAAATTTTAACTTCAAAATTAAACCTTGTTTAATTATTCAAAATTTAGTAGTCTAACCTTCATTAGATTAGTCAAGTAGATCTTCATAGATGGATTCGGGATATAGCTCAGCTTGGTAGAGCACCTGCTTTGGGAGCAGGGTGTCGTAGGTTCAAATCCTACTATCCCGACTATTTAAAAAGTTATCAAAACAATTTGATTTATTTTCTAGTTTCTAGACTTGTAAATCGAATTATTGTCTGCTTATATAATTCTATTACATTCTATATATCTTATTAACTTAATTATTAGTTTAAAATTACTAATGAGTTTAGATGAAAAATTTATTCCGGTTCAAACTGCATTTTATCAGTTAATTAGTAATTCTTTTAAGAAAGTAGCTCAATTACTTGGTTATCCAGAAAATCCAGGAATGCCAACTATTTATGATCTTTCAACTGAATCACATGTTAGATCCAAATTTTTTGATAATCTTCCAGTACATCGAACTTTTTGGCCTCCTATTCAACGACCAGAAACTTGGTTCGAAATGATATTTGGACCATCACCAAAAGTTGAATCTGTCCCAAGATACATTTATGAAAATAAAGAAGAAGGATTTTATAATTTTTATATTGAAAATTATAAAAATCTTTATTTTTTACCCGATTGGCTGTCAGAATTTGTTCAAGTTCGATTACATATTTGTTTGGATATAACTTTTTTAGAAACCATTCGAGAAGTTTTATTTGTTGGTTTAATGGTTTATTCCCAAATGGTAATTTTACGTATTGCACTTTCATGGTTTATTTATATTAATCCATATACATTTCCTTGGTGTTATATTGCTGCTGCTGTTGATTGGACTGAAGATGTTTTACAAGGAATTGTACCTTCAATACTGGGTGTCAATATTACTGGTAGTGTTTTTTTAGGTATTCTAGGTGTACTAGCAGATAGTTTAAATCATTTAGTTTTTACAATGCCATTTTTACCAAGTGAAGGAGAAAGTACAAAACTATTAATTAATCAGCAAATGAAAGATGTTTTAGTTTTCCATTATTTACCGACTTTATGGTATCGTTATCCTATCCCAAATGAGATTAGAGAATTTTGGTATAATGAAAGACCAGATATTTTAGATTATATGCAAAAAGCTTATAGAGACTTAGAGATTCAATTTTTACCTCAAAACATTATTGAAGAATTTAATAATCAAAAATTAAGAGTAGACCTATCTCAACTTTATAATTCTTTAATTCTTACAAAGAATTATATCACTGATGATTTATCTTTAGACATATTAGTGAATAGGAATTTTCTAGAAGAAAAAGATTTTTTTACATGCATTAATATTATTAATGAACATTTTCATAGAATTTTATTAAATTAGTATTTTTTCTAAAAAACCAGTTATTTTAATTATATATTTATGGATTCTTAATTATAAGAAAATCTATCAATTTTCAGCCTGATTAAGAATCCATAATATATACATGATTTTTTTCGTTTTACAAATAAGAATCTAGCTACCCTTCATTTCGGTTTGTTATTTTACTTTATTTTCATTAAGAAAAGTGATCTAATTAATAGTGTGAAATATCTTTTTAAGTTAATTAAATTTTACGGAACAGAATGATTTCTTATTCGGTTAATTTAGTAATCTATAATGTAACTTAATAGAGAGACTTCTTTCGAGAAGTCACTATAAAATAAATTAAATTTATGGATATTTTAAGAGAGTTTGATCCTGGCTCAGGATGAACGCTGGCGGTATGCTTTACACATGCAAGTCGTACGAGAGTTTTTAACTCAAGTGGCGGACGGGTGAGTAACACGTAAGAATTTGCCTTTAGGAGGGGGACAACAACTGGAAACGGTTGCTAATACCCCATATGCTTTCGAGTGAAATGAATTTATTTGCCTGAAGAGAAGCTTGCGGCTGATTAGCTTGTTGGTGGGGTAATGGCCTACCAAGGCGACGATCAGTATCTGGTTTGAGAGGATGATCAGACACACTGGAACTGAGACACGGTCCAGACTCCTACGGGAGGCAGCAGTGGGGAATTTTCCGCAATGGGCGAAAGCCTGACGGAGCAATACCGCGTGAGGGATGACTGCCTATGGGTTGTAAACCTCTTTTTTCAGGGAGGAACAAAATGACGTGTACCTGAAGAATAAGCATCGGCTAACTCCGTGCCAGCAGCCGCGGTAAGACGGAGGATGCAAGTGTTATCCGGAATCACTGGGCGTAAAGCGTCTGTAGGTGGTTTAATAAGTCAACTGTTAAATCTTGAAGCTCAACTTCGAAATCGCAGTCGAAACTATTAAACTAGAGTATAGTAGGGGTAAAGGGAATTTCCAGTGGAGCGGTGAAATGCGTAGAGATTGGAAAGAACACCGATGGCGAAGGCACTTTACTGGGCTATTACTAACACTCAGAGACGAAAGCTAGGGTAGCAAATGGGATTAGATACCCCAGTAGTCCTAGCTGTAAACAATGGATACTAGATGTTGAACAGATCGACCTGTGCAGTATTAAAGCTAACGCGTTAAGTATCCCGCCTGGGAAGTATGCTCGCAAGAGTGAAACTCAAAGGAATTGACGGGGGCCCGCACAAGCGGTGGAGCATGTGGTTTAATTCGATGCAACGCGAAGAACCTTACCAGGGTTTGACATGATACGAATTTCTTTGAAAGAAGAAAGTGCCTTTTGGAACGTATACACAGGTGGTGCATGGCTGTCGTCAGCTCGTGTCGTGAGATGTTGGGTTAAGTCCCGCAACGAGCGCAACCCTCATTTTTAGTTGCCTTATGGAACTCTAGAAAGACTGCTGGTTATAAACCGGAGGAAGGCGGGGATGACGTCAAGTCAGCATGCCCCTTACACCCTGGGCTACACACGTGCTACAATGGGCGAGACAATGAGATGCAAATCTGCGAAGACTAGCTAATCTATAAACTCGTTCTAAGTTCGGATTGTAGGCTGCAACTCGCCTGCATGAAGTTGGAATCGCTAGTAATCGCTGGTCAGCTATACAGCGGTGAATTCGTTCCCGGGCCTTGTACACACCGCCCGTCACACCATGGAAGCTGGTTATGCCCGAAGTCGTTACTCTAACCTTTTGGAGGAGGATGCCTAAGGTAGAATTAGTGACTGGGGTGAAGTCGTAACAAGGTAACCGTACTGGAAGGTGCGGTTGGATCACCTCCTTTTAAATTTAGAAAATTTTAAAATTTATGGTCGATTTATAATAATAACTAAACGGGCTATTAGCTCAGTTGGTTAGAGCGCACCCCTGATAAGGGTGAGGTCTCTGGTTCAAATCCAGAATGGCCCAACGGGGGTATAGCTCAGTTGGTAGAGCACCGCCCTTGCAAGGCGGTTGTCAGCGGTTCGAATCCGCTTACCTCCACACGAAAGAATTAACATTATTTTTAGATAGAATAATTATGCCTTAAATTCAAGGAACTAAGAGTTTATGGGGGATACCTTGGCATTCAGAAGCGATGAAGGACGCGGTTACCGGCGAAACGCTTCGGGGAGTTGGAAACAAGCTACGATCCGGAGGTCTCCGAATGAGGAAACTCAAATACTACTTATTGAATAAATAAATAAGAAAGAGTGAACCTAGGGAATTGAAACATCTTAGTACCTAGAGGAAAAGAAAGTAAAAACGATTCCCTTAGTAGCGGCGAGCGAAACGGGAACAGCCTAAACTTAATTATAAATTAAGGGTAGTGGGACAATTGTTAATGATTAAATGGGACAATTAGACGAATATAGTTGGAATCCTAAACCAAAGAGAGTGATAGTCTCGTAGTCGAAAATTGAAACAATCAAATTGAATCCCAAGTAGCATGGAGCACGTGAAATTCCGTGTGAATCTGCGAGGACCACCTCGTAAGGCTAAATATTCCTGAATGACCGATAGTGAAACAGTACCGTGAGGGAAAGGTGAAAAGAACCCCGGGAGGGGAGTGAAAAGAACATGAAACCATAAACTTACAACCAGTAGGAGGACGACTAAAACGTCTGACTGCGTGCCTGTTGAAGAATGAGCCGGCGACTTATATCTAGTGGCAGGTTAAGACAGAGAATGTTGAAGCCAGAGTGAAAGCGAGCCTGAATAGGGCGTTTGTCTCTAGTTATAGACCCGAACCCGGATGATCTAACCATGGTCAGGTTGAAGCTTAGGTAATACTAAGTGGAGGACCGAACCGACTGATGTTGAAAAATCAGCGGATGAATTGTGGTTAGGGGTGAAATGCCAATCGAATTCGGAGCTAGCTGGTTCTCCCCGAAATGCGTTTTGGCGCAGCGGTAAATGTTATAGTTTAGGGGTAAAGCACTGTTACGTATGCGGGCTGGTAATTCGGTACCAAATCGTTGCAAACTAAGAATACTAAACGTATAATTTACTAGTGAGACTGTGGGGGATAAGCTCCATTGTCAAGAGGGAAACAGCCCAGAGCACCAGTTAAGGCCCCTAAATAATTACTAAGTGGTAAAGGAGGTGGGAGTGCATAGACAATCAGGAGGTTTGCTTAGAAGCAGCAACCCTTTAAAGAGTGCGTAATAGCTCACTGATCGAGTAAACCTGCGCCGAAAATGTATGGGACTAAGTAATTTGCCGAAACTGTGTGATATATTTTATATATCGGTAGGGGAGCGTTCTGTTGTAGGTCGAAGTATTAGCGTAAGCGGATATGGACGAAGCAGAAGTGAGAATGTCGGCTTGAGTAACGAAAATATAGGTGAGAATCCTATACCCCGAAAACCCAAGGTTTCCTCCGGAAGGCTCGTCCGCGGAGGGTAAGTCAGGACCTAAGGCGAGGCTGAAAAGCGTAGTCGATGGACAACGGGTTAATATTCCCGTACCATTCTTTGTTGATATCGAGGGACGGAGAAGGCTAAACTGGCCGGATATTGGTTTACCGGTTTAAACGTTCAAGATGTTGAGAAACGGAGAAAACGTTTTGAGTCAAGGCGTGAGTACGAAATGCTACGGCATTGAAGCAGTGTATGTCAGACTTCCAAGAAAAGCTCGCAATGTCATAAACAATTAATGCCTGTACCATAACCGACACAGGTGGGTAGGTAGAGTATACTAAGGGGCGCGAGATAACTCTCTCTAAGGAACTCGGCAAAATGACTCCGTAACTTCGGGAGAAGGAGTGCCTTATTTATTAAGGTTGCAATAACAAGATCCAAGCAACTGTTTATCAAAAACACAGGTCTCCGCTAAGTCGTAAGACGATGTATGGGGGCTGACGCCTGCCCAGTGCCAGAAGGTTAAAGAAGTTGGTTAGCCATGCGAAGCTGATAACTGAAGCCCTGGTGAACGGCGGCCGTAACTATAACGGTCCTAAGGTAGCGAAATTCCTTGTCGGGTAAGTTCCGACCCGCACGAAAGGCGTAATGATTTGGATACTGTCTCGGAGAGGGGCTCGGTGAAATAGACTTGTCTGTGAAGATGCGGACTACCTGCACCTGGACAGAAAGACCCTATGAAGCTTTACTGTAACTTGAGATTGAAATTGGACTTTATTCGCGCAGTATAGGTGGGAGACGTTGAAAGTAATCTTGCGGGAATACTGGAGTCATCAGTGAGATACCACTCTTGTAATGTTAGATTTCTAACTTTGTATCATTATCTGGTCAAAGAACAGTCTCAGGCGGGCAGTTTGACTGGGGCGGTCGCCTCCCAAATGGTAACGGAGGCGCACAAAGGTTTCCTCTGAACGTGTAGAAATCGTATCTAGAGTGTAAAGGCATAAGGAAGCTTGACTGTGAGACCTACAAGTCGAGCAGGGACGAAAGTCGGTCTTAGTGATCTGACGGTGCTGAGTGGAAAGGCCGTCACTCAACGGATAAAAGTTACTCTAGGGATAACAGGCTGATCTCCCCCAAGAGTTCACATCGACGGGGAGGTTTGGCACCTCGATGTCGGCTCATCGCATCCTGGGGCGGTAGTACGTCCCAAGGGTTGGGCTGTTCGCCCATGAAAGCGGTACGCGAGCTGGGTTCAGAACGTCGTGAGACAGTTCGGTCCATATCCGGTGTAGGCGTTAGAATATTGAGAGGAGCCTTCTTTAGTACGAGAGGACCGAGAAGGACATACCTCTGGTGTACCAGTTATCGTGCCAACGGTAAACGCTGGGTAGCTATGTATGGAGTGGATAACCGCTGAAAGCATCTAAGTGGGAAGCCCACCTCAAGATAAGTATTCTCATCACATAAGTGAGTAAGGTCACGGTAAGACTAACCGTTTGATAGGCATTAAGTATAAATATAGTAATATATGAGCTGAGATGTCCTAATAGACCGAGGACTTGAATTTTTCAAAAGCAATCTTTCATTCTTAAGAATGAAAGATTGCTTCAAACTTAAATTATTTTGCTTTGGTGTTTTTAGTGTACTAAGCGGACCCACACTGATCCATACCGAACTCAGTTGTGAAACGTTATAAATCGACGACAATACTTGGAGGGAGACCTCCTGGGAAGATAGTTCAATGCCAAAGTTTTTAGAAAATTAAAATCAACTAAATCGAATCAGTAAAATTTATCATAATGTTAACTCAAACTCTCTATATTAAAAAGAGTTTTTTATTCACGAAACCCCTTTTATTTTAATAATACTATTTTATTAGGACGATCTTTAAACGTGAATAATAAAAATATTTAATAGATGAACTAGCTGATATTCATAAAATAGAAGAAGTTTCTACGAAATTTAAAAATGAAAAATAATATTCTGAAATTCAAGAGTTTAAAATTAAAATAATAACTCGATCATATAATTATAAAATCTTCACGAATATTTAACATATTCGCTAAATTTGACTCTTATTTCATCATCTGTCTAACTTAATTATTTTATTTTTTGTCTTCACTACTCAAAACTCCTTATTTTTCCGCCCAAAGGAATTATCTATGAACCTTTTATGGGTCCAATCTAGACTGAGTAAAAACTATTATTATAATGGTGTGAGTTTATAGAATTTTTTTAAAATCAATACTATTAAAAATGGGGTTACGACTGGGTAACCAATAAGAGCTGCTGGAGTTCTACCTCTTAATTGAACTTGCAACCTATTATTTTTAATAGGAGAAAATTATATACCAAATAAGAGGTCAAAAGTAAAATTAAAAAACTAGTAGTGAGTTGGTTTATCTACCAATTAAATATATTGAAGAATTAATTAGTTAAATATTTGCTACTGTTATAGAGTAAAAGTAATAGATTTCTAGGAAATATTTAAAATTTCATATATAATAGTAATGTACAATAATATAATTGTAGATTAATATTATTTTCTGTATTTAATTTAAATATTTAGAAAGGATTATCAGTTATGGATACTCGTTTATTAGTAATTGCCGGACCATTATTGATTGCAGCTTCATGGGCTTTATTTAATATCGGTCGTTTAGCTATTCAGCAATTCCAACGTTTAAGACGTTAATTTTAAGAATATAAAATGATGAGATAAGGTCTCAGTTCTCTTGACTTTTAATTCTTTAGATGATAATATAGACAAAAATTATAACTAAAAATTAAATAATGGCTGTACCTAAAAAACGAACATCAAAAGCAAAAAAAAATCAACGCAAAGCAAATTGGAAAAAGAAAGGTGTACATGCAGCTCAAAAATCATTATCTTTAGCAAAATCTATGTTACAAGGTAAACCAACTAGTTTTGTATATAGCGTATATGTTGAAGATGAATAAATCTTTAAATTTTTTTAAAGATTTATTTGCCAAACTAATTTAAATAGATTAAAACAAAAGCGGATGTGGCGGAAATTGGTAGACGCGCTAGATTTAGGTCCTAGTAACTTTTTGTTGTGAGAGTTCAAGTCTCTCCATCCGCACTTTATCAGGTTATAGATATTTTTTACTATTATGGAGTTAAATCTACAATGCTTCCGTTTACATTACAACAATTAAGAATTCTAAAAGCAATCGCTACAGAAAAAAATTTTACACGTGCTGCAAAAATTTTATATTTATCTCAGCCATCTTTAAGTAAACAAATAAAAAATCTAGAAAAGAATATCGGAATTTTATTAATTAATAGAGAAAACAATAAAATTTCTTTAACAGAGAATGGGAAAATATTCTTACAATATTCTGAACGAATTTTAGCTCTATGTGAAGAAAGTTGTCGTGCATTAATAGATTTAAAAAATGGTGATAGAGGAAATTTAATTGTAGGTGCCAGTCAAACAATCGGAACATATTTAATGCCTAGAGTTTTAGCTCTTTTTGCACAAAATTACCCTCAAATTGATTTGAAAGTTCAAGTGAATTCAACTAGATTTATTGCTAATAACATTTTAAATCGTAAAATTGATATTGCAGTAATTGGAGGTGAAGTACCAGAAGAGTTGAAAAAAAATCTTACAATTAAACATTTCGTTAAAGATGAATTAAGCTTGATAATTTCAAAATCACACCCATTTGCAAGAAGAAAAATTGTCAATAAAGAGGATTTATATTATTTAAATTTCATAACCTTAAATTCAAATTCAACAATTAGAAAATTTATTGATAATATTTTAATTAAAAATCAAATTGATACAAAACGGTTAAAAATCCTTATGCAATTAAACTCTATTGAAGGAATTAAAACTGCTGTTAGTTTAGGACTTGGTGCTGCTTTTGTATCTTCGTCAGCAATTGAAAAAGAAATCGAATTAAAAATGATTGAAGTTCTTAAAATTGAAAACCTTCAAATAACTCGAACGTTATCGATTATAAGTAATCCAGACTCGTATAAATCAAAAGCATTTGAATTATTTTATAATGAATTATGTACTTTAAAAAGTACTATAGAAAATTAAAAGATATCTAAAAAAAAGTTGACGGTTTAAAAAATTTTTTAGTATTATAAAACTAAATAAAAATAAACTAATTTGAATTATGAAATATGCAATTGTCGAAATAAGTGGAAGACAATTTTGGATTGAAACAGGGAAATATTATGATTTTAATCGAATTCCAATTGAATTAGGTAAACAAATTACTTTGAATCGAATTTTGTTATTAAATAATGATGGAGAAGTTTTAATTGGTAAACCATACGTAAATAGTGTAATTATAAAAGGGAAAATTTTAGAACATTTACGTGGTCAGAAAACAATTATCTATAAAATGCGGCCAAAAAAGAAAACACGAAGAAAACAAGGACATCGTCAAGAATTAACTAGAGTTCTTATAGAAGATATTCTTATAAATTAAAATTATAATAAAGGAGTTTAAGATAATGGCACATAAAAAGGGTGCGGGTAGTACAAAAAATGGTCGAGATTCAAATGCAAATCGATTAGGAGTAAAAAGATTTGGAGGAGAAAAAGTTATTGCAGGTAATATTCTCGTTCGTCAACGTGGAATGAAATTTAAACCTGGGTCTAATGTTGGTTGTGGCAAAGATTTTACGCTATTTGCATTAACAGATGGAATTATTAAATTTGATTTAAATAACCAGAAACAAAAACGTATAAATATTATTATTTAAAAATATTCGAATAGTTTTAATATGCTAAAAAACCCATTCAAAAAGAATTCACTGGTACAAGAATACCAAAGTTTAATTAATCAAATTAATATTTCAGAGAATAATTTAAAAACTTTAAGCAATAGTGAATTAAGGGCTAAAAGCTTTAATTTAAAACAACAATATAAAGAAACTCAAGATTTAAATTCCTTAATTGCTGAATCGTTTGCTTTAACTAGAGAGGCAAGTTTTCGAACACTAGGGTTAAGACATTTTGATGTACAATTAATTGGTGGAATTATATTAAATAATCAAAAAATTGCTGAAATGAGAACGGGTGAGGGAAAAACGCTCGTAGCAACGTTACCAGCTTCTCTAAATGCATTGACAGAAAGAGGGGTACATATTGTAACGGTAAATGATTATTTAGCTAACCGTGACCAAGTTTCTATGGGTCAAATTTACAGATTTCTTGGTTTAGATACGGGATTAATTCAAGAAGGTATGACACCAGTTGAACGACAAGAAAATTATGCAGCCAATATTACTTATGTAACAAATTATGAGCTAGCTTTTGATTTTCTTCGTGATAATATGGCATTAAATTTAAGTGACGTTGTTTTAAAACCATTTAATTATTGCATTGTAGATGAAGTTGATTCTATTTTAATTGATGAAGCTCAAACACCATTAATTATTTCAAATAATATTTCAACTCCAGTTAAGAAATATATTATTGCCTCTGAAATTACCGATTATTTAAAGCTTGATATTCATTATAAAGTTGATGAGAAAAATAAAAATATTTTATTAACAGAAGAAGGTAGTAAGCAAATTGAGAAAATTTTAAGTATTCAAGATTTATATAATGTAGAAGATCCATGGATTCCTTATATTATTAATGCATTAAAAGCAATTTCTTTATATTTTATAAATGTTCACTACATAGTTCAAAAGAATCGTATTGTGATTGTAGATGAATTTACAGGACGAGTAATGCCAGACCGAAGGTGGGGAGATGGATTACATCAAGCAATTGAAGCAAAGGAAAATCTTTCAATCCGTCAAAAAACAGAAACAGTAGCAAGTATTACATATCAGAATTTTTTCTTACTTTACCCAAAATTAAGTGGTATGACAGGAACTGGTAAAACTGCAGAAGTTGAATTTGAAAAAATTTATGATTTATCAGTAGAAAAAATCCCAACTGCACAACCAATTCAAAGAAAAGATTTATCTGATCTTATCTATAAAGATCAGTTCTCAAAATGGAATGCTATTGCACAAACATGTTATACGGTTTCTTCAACAGGTCAACCCGTTTTAGTAGGTACAACAACAGTCGAAAAATCAGAAATGCTTGCTCAATTACTCAGCGAATATAATTTATCATACCAAATTTTAAATGCAAAACCAGAAAATGCTAGACGAGAGTCTGAAATTGTTGCACAAGCAGGTAATAAAGGTAGTATTACAATCGCAACTAATATGGCAGGTCGAGGAACTGATATTGTTTTAGGTGGTAATATCTATTTTAAGGTGCAAAGACAATTATATGATATTTTGACTTTGTCAAAAAATTTTCGAATTTATAAAAAATTAAATATTTTTGACTCGTCATTATTAGAGCAATTCCAAAGTATTTCACAAAAATTTTTAAGTGTTTTAGTCTCATTACTTAATGACTCAAAATTTTTAACATTATCAGATATAGATATTTTACGTATTCTGAGAGAGAATGATCGAATTTCAATTCCAACAATTTCATATCAATCTTCCATTCGTTTTTTACTTGATGAATTGATTAAACAAACTAAAAAAGATCAAAATCAAGAAAGTCAAATTATTAAAAATTTAGGTGGATTATATATTATTGGAACAGAAAGAAATGATTCACGACGAGTCGACGATCAACTTCGAGGTCGTTGTGGAAGACAAGGTGATCCAGGTACATCAAGATTTTTCTTAAGTTTAGATGATAATCTTTTACGACTTTTTGGTGGTCCAAAAGTACAAACCTTTATGGCGACACAGATTTCTGATGATTCACCTTTAGAGTCAAAAATTATTACAAAAAGTCTAGATTCTGCTCAAAAACGTGTAGAAGAACGAGCTTATCAACAACGAAAAAATTTATTTGATTATGATGATATTTTAAATAAACAACGTCAGATTGTTTATTATGAAAGACGCAAAATTTTAGAAAGTAAATCAATTCAAAACAATATTTTCACATATTGCGAGCAAGTTATCACTGATCTTTTATTAGAAGAAGAAGAAGAAACCATTTCAATATTAGAGACTTTATTTGGAAGAAATTTAAGTTTTAACTACTTATCAAATTCTAAATTCTTGATAAATAATTTTAATATTTATGAATTAAAAATTTACCTATTTAATGAATTTTGGCTCTTATATCAATCAAAAGTTAGAGATTTAGAAATTTATGGTGAGGAAGTAATTCAAAATTTCGAAAGAAGTACAATCTTAATTAATATAGATCTTATTTGGCGTGAACATCTGCAAAAAATGACATTATTACGCGAAGCTGTTGGATGGAGAGGATATGGCCAAAAAAATCCACTGTATGAGTATAAACAAGAAGCATTCGGTATGTTTGAAACACGTGAAGAAATCTTACGACATTTAGTTATTTTTGATTTATTCCGTTGGTTTCTTTTATAAAAAGATTCATCTTAAAGTAACATTTAAACATAAACAATATGACAAAACGCACACTTTCAAATAAAGGCCGATATTCAGTTTTAAAAGTATCAGGTTTCAAAGCACGAATGGCAACTCCTCAAGGTCGGAATGTTATTAAAAATAGACGTAAAAAGGGTCGAAAAAAATTAGTTATTTCAAAATAAAAGCATTAATTATTAGAGTTAGAAACTTTGAAAAACTCTAATAATAAATAATTTTTTATTTACAATTAATATAATATTAATTTAAGAAACTAAATTAATATTAATTATGTATGAAATTTAATGATGAATTAGGACTTTTTTTAAAAGCTCGTTATCCAATAATTTATATTACTACTATTGAAGAAAACCGAGTAGAATATATAATTAGAAAAAATATAAAGGCAAATTTAAATCGAAGTATTTATAGTTGGGATTTTATAGATGGTTATACAAATAATCCTAATAATGAGGGATTTGCAAAGAAAAACCCATTGCAGGCTCTTGAGCTTGTGGAGCGATTAAATGCTGAAACACCAGCATTATTTTTATTGAAAGATTTTAATCGTTTTTTAAACGATCTTTCGATATCACGAAAATTACGAAATATTAGTCGAATTCTAAAATTACAACCGAAAACAATCATTATTATTGGGTCTGATTTAAACATACCAAAAGAATTAAAGGATTTAATAACAGTAGTTGAATTTGACTTACCATCTGAACAAGAAATTAACCAAGAACTAAATCGTTTAGTTAATTCATTAAATATTAAAATTGATTCGCAATTGTTTGAAAATCTTGTTAAAGCTTGCCAAGGATTATCTATGGAAAGAATAAGACGAGTATTATCAAAAATTATTGCAACTTATAAAACAATTGATCATAATAGCATTAATATTTTACTTGGTGAAAAAAAACAAATTATTAGTCAAACTGAAATACTTGAATATACAGCAGTAAATGAAAAAATTATTAATTTAGGAGGTTTAGGTAATTTAAAAGAATGGTTAAAAAAAAGACGAACAGCATTTAGCCTTCAAGCTTCTAATTATGGTTTACCTACACCACGAGGATTGTTATTAGTTGGACTTCAAGGAACTGGGAAATCTTTAACTGCGAAAGCTATTGCAAGTGAGTGGCAATTACCATTATTAAAATTAGATGTTGGAAAATTATTTGGTGGTATTGTTGGAGAATCTGAGTCACGATTAAGAGAAATGATTAATATTGCAGAAGCAATTTCTCCTTGTATTTTATGGATTGATGAAATTGATAAAGCATTTAGTAAAACAGAAAACATAGGTGATAGTGGAACTAGTAACCGTGTGTTAGGAACTTTTGTAAGTTGGTTATCCGAAAAGACAAAACCAGTTTTTGTAATTGCCACGGCTAATAATATAGAAGTATTACCACTAGAAATCATTCGAAAAGGAAGATTTGACGAAATCTTTTTCTTAGACTTACCTGAGAAATATGAACGTGAAGAAATTTTTAAAATTCATCTTCAAAAATTTAGACCAGATAATTGGAAATCTTTTAATTATCCTAAATTAGCAGAATTATCAGAATCATTCTCTGGTGCTGAAATTCGTCAAACGATCATTGAAGGTATGTACCAGGCATTTTATGAAAAACGAGAAGTTACAACTGATGATATCTGCCTAGCATTAAAAGAATCTATTCCTTTAGCCAATTTAGAAAGTGAACAAATGGTAGAATTAAAAAACTGGGCCACATCAGGTCGAATTCGCTTAGCTTCTTCTAAAAATATATATATTTAAATTAAAATATGTGATGAAACAAAAATTTTCACGGTTAATAGCAGATTTAAGGTTCTCCCTTTTTCTTTTGTTATTAATTAGTAGTTGTAGTATTCTTGGAACAATAATTGAACAAGATCAATCAGTTGAAATTTATAAAAAAAATTATCCTTTAACAGATCCTGTCTTTGGATTTTTGACTTGGGATCGAATCATTGATTTTGAATTAGATCATGTTTACAAAACGTGGTGGTTTTTTACCTTAATTTTTCTTTTTGGTCTAAGTTTGATTTTTTGTACATTTTTACAACAATTTCCATCTTTGAAAATAGCTCGAAGATGTCAATTTTTTCGAACAACAGAGCAATTTTATCGATTAAAAATATCTACAATTTTAAATAGTTCTTCTTTTAATAAACTTCTTCTAAATATTAAAAAAAATAAATATTCAATTTTTCAGCAAAAAAATACTATTTACTGTTATAAAGGATTAATTGGACGTCTTGCACCTATTATTGTCCATTTTAGTATAATTTTAATTTTATTAGGAACTATTATTGGTTCTCTATTTGGCTTTAAAGCTCAAGAAATTGTTCCCAAAACAGAAACATTTCACATTCAAAATATTTTAAATAATGGTCAATTAACACTTATCCCAAAAACCTCTACACGTATTAACGATTTTTGGATTACTTATACAAAAAATAAAACAGTTGCGCAGTTTTACTCAGATCTCTCTATTTTGGATAATAAAGGTAATGAAACCACTAGAAAAACTATTTCTGTTAATTATCCATTAATTTTTAAAGGTGTATATTATTATCAAACAGACTGGAATTTAATCGGATTAAGATTTCAAAATCAAAAAATGAATACTATTGAATATCCATTGATAAATATTTTAAATAAGGAAAGAAAAGTTTGGTTAACTGTAATATTAAATAAGTCATTAAAAGATGAAGGAATTCTTGTAATAATTGACAATCTTGAAGGATATTGTTCTATTTATAATACATCTGGGCAATATTTAGGCAATTTAGAATTAAATGAGGTTATAAATTTCAAAATTCCAATTACTTTTCTAGAACTAATAAGTTCAACAGGTTTACAAATGAAAACAGATCCTGGGATTCCAGTTATTTACTCAGGTTTTTTTTCATTAATGTTAAGTACATTAATTAGTTATATTACTTATTCCCAAATTTGGATTATTCAAAAGAATAGAAAAATTTTTATTGGTGGTAATACAAATCGAGCTACATTTGAATTTGAATTAGAATTTTTTAAATTTATAAAATAAAGAATTGATGAAAAAAATAGTTTTGTTTTATAATTATATTTAACAAGTGAAATACTTGGGAAGAATTATATTTATAAAATTTTTTTATGACAGCAACTTTAGAAAGACGTGAAAGCGTTTCAATTTGGGAACGTTTCTGTGGTTGGATTACAAGTACTGAAAACCGTTTATACATCGGTTGGTTTGGTTGTTTAATGTTCCCTACATTATTAACAGCAACATCTTGTTACATCATTGCATTTATCGC